TGGGGATCCCATTTCTGTACCAACTCAAGATATGCTTATTGGGCTCTATGTATTAACGAGTGGGAATCGCCGAGGTATTTATGCAAATAGGTATAATCCGTGTAATCACAGAAATTATCAAAATGAAAGAATTGACGACAATAACTATAAGTATACAAAAGAACCCTTTTTTTGTAATTCCTATGATGCAATTGGAGCTTATCGGCAGAAAAGAATTCATTTAGATAGTCCTTTGTGGCTCCGGTGGCAACTAGATCACCGTGTTATTACTTCAAGAGAAGCTCCCATTGAAGTTCATTATGAATCTTTTGGTACTTATCATGAGATTTATGGACACTATTTAATAGCAAGAAGTATAAAAAAAGAAATTCTTTGTATCTACGTTCGAACCACTGTTGGTCATATTTCTTTTTATCGAGAAATTGAAGAAGCTATACAAGGGTTTTGCCGGGCCTGCTCATATGGTACCTAATCATATGGTATTCTCATATGATACCAATCATATGGTATTCAAGCTAAGTAGTTCTATGAAACTGTTGTGAATTCGAGTATCTCCAGTTCAACTAAGAACATAGTTCCCGAATTTTTATGCGAATCAAGATCGAGAAAAGGACGTTTTCCAATCATTGACTCAAACCCATTGTCGAACCCCACTCATCGGAATATGGAGGTATTTATGGCAGAACGGGCCAATCTGGTCTTTCACAATAAAGTGATAGATGGAACTGCCATTAAACGACTTATTAGTCGATTAATAGATCACTTTGGAATGGCATATACATCACACATCCTGGATCAAGTAAAGACTCTGGGGTTCCGGCAAGCCACTGCTACATCCATTTCATTAGGAATTGATGATCTTTTAACAATACCTTCTAAGGGATGGCTAGTCCAAGATGCTGAACAACAAAGTTTGGTTTTGGAAAAACACCATCATTATGGGAATGTACACGCGGTAGAAAAATTACGACAATCTATTGAAATATGGTATGCAACAAGTGAATATTTGCGACAAGAAATGAATCCTAATTTTAGGATGACCGATCCTTTTAATCCAGTCCACATGATGTCCTTTTCAGGAGCTAGAGGAAATGCATCTCAAGTACACCAATTAGTAGGTATGAGAGGATTAATGTCGGATCCCCAAGGACAAATGATTGATTTACCTATTCAAAGCAATTTACGTGAAGGACTATCTTTAACAGAATATATCATTTCTTGTTATGGAGCTCGCAAAGGAGTTGTAGATACTGCTGTACGAACATCGGATGCTGGATATCTTACACGCAGACTTGTTGAAGTAGTTCAACACATTGTTGTACGTCGAACAGATTGTGGCACCATCCAAGGGATTTCTGTGAGTCCTCGAAATGGGATGATGCCGGAAAGAATTTTTATACAAACATTAATTGGCCGTGTATTAGCAGACGATATATATATAGGCCCACGATGCATTGCCGTTCGAAATCAAGATATTGGTATTGGACTTGTCACTCGATTCATAACCTTTCAAACACAACCAATATCGATTCGAACTCCCTTTACTTGTAAGAGTACGTCTTGGATCTGCCGATTATGTTATGGCCGAAGCCCTACTCATGGCGATCTTGTCGAATTGGGAGAAGCTGTGGGTATTATTGCGGGTCAATCTATTGGGGAACCGGGCACTCAACTAACATTAAGAACCTTTCATACCGGCGGAGTATTCACAGGGGGTACTGCAGAACATGTACGAGCCCCCTCCAATGGAAAAATCAAATTCAATGAGGATTTGGTTCATCCCACACGTACACGTCATGGGCATCCCGCTTTTCTATGTTATATAGACTTGTATGTAACTATTGAAAGTGAAGATATTCTACATAACGTGACTATTCCACCAAAAAGTTTGATTCTAGTTCAAAATGATCAATATGTAGAATCAGAACAAGTGATTGCCGAGATTCGCGCGGGAACATATTCTTTTAATTTTAAAGAGAGGGTTCGAAAACATATTTATTCTGACTCAGAGGGAGAAATGCACTGGAGTATCGATGTATACCATGCACCCGAATTTACATATAGTAATGTGCATCTTTTACCAAAAACAAGTCATTTATGGATATTATCGGGAGGTTTGTGCAGATCCAGTGGAGTCCTTTTTTCAATCCATAAAGATCAAGATCAAACGAACATTTATTTTCTTTCTGACAAAGAAAAAAAAATTTCTAGCCTTTCAGTAAATACAGTAAATGATAATCAAGTGAAAAACAAATTCTTTAGTTCGGGTCTTTCCGGTAAAAAAGAAAGTAGTATTCCTGGGACTCTCATAATCCCTTCTATTCTCCACAATAATTCTTATTTTTTTTTATTGGCAAAGAGGCGAAGAAATAGATTCATCATTCCATTCCAATGGATTCAAGAACGAGAAAAAGAACTAACGCATCGTTCCAGTATTTCGATTGAACTACCAATAAATGGTATTTTTCGTAGAAATAGTATTTTTGCTTATTTTGATGATCCTCAATATAGAAGAAAGAGTTCAGGAATTACTAAATATGGGGTTATAGGGTTGCATTCAATCTTCAAAAAAGAAGATTTGATTGAGTATCGAGGAGTCAAAGAATTTAAGCCAAAATACCCAATGAGAGTGGATCCATTTTTTTTCATTCCCGAAGAAGTGCACATTTTACCTGAATCTTCTTCCATAATGGTACGGAACAATAGTATTATTGGAGTAGATACACGAATTACCTTAAATACACGAAGCCAAGTAGGTGGATTGGTCCGAGTGGAGAAAAAAAAAAAAAAGATTGAACTTAAAATATTTTCTGGAGATATCCATTTTCCTATAGATATGGATAAGATATTCCGACCCAGTGGCATTTTGATACCACCCGAAAGGGTTAAAAAAAAAATTAACGAATCAAAAAAATTGAAAAATGGGATCTATGTCCAATGGATCCCACCTACAAAGAAAAAATATTTTGTTTTTGTTCGACCTGTAATCATATATGAAATAGCAAATGGTATAAATTTAGAAACACTTTTTCCCCAGGATCCGTTACAGGAACGGGATAATCTAGAACTTAGAGTTCTAAATTATATTCTTTATGGAAATGGCAAACCCATTCGGGGAATTTCCGGAACAAGTATTCAATTAGTTCGGACTTGTTTAGTGTTGAACTGGGACCAAGACAAAAAAAGTTCTTCTATCGAAGAAGCCTACGCTTCCTTTGTTGAAGTAAATACAAATGGTCTGATTCGAAATTTCCTAAGAATCAACTTAGTGAAATCCCATATTTCGTATATCAGGAAAAGGAATAATCTGTTAGGTTCAGGATTGATCTTTGATAATAGGTCAGATCGTACCAATCCGTTTTATTCTATTTATTCCAAGGAAAGGATTCAAAAATTACTTAGACAAAATCAAGGCACTATTCATACGTTGTTGAATAGAAGTAAGGAATCTCAATCTTTGATCATTTTGTCATCTTCTAATTGTTTTCAAATGGGTCCATTGAACAATGTAAAATATTCCAATGGGATAAAAGAATCAATTAAAAGAGATCCTCGAATTCCAATTAGGATTTCGTTAGGCCCTTTAGGAACAGCCTCTCAAATTGCTAATTTTTATTACCTTTTAAAAACTCATAATCAGATTTCGGTAACTAAATATTCGAAATTTGACAATTTCAAACAGACTTTTCAAGTACTTAAATATTATTTAATGGATGAAAACGGGAGAATTTATCATTCCGATCCATACAGTAACATCTTTTTGAATCCATTCAACTTGAATTGGTATTTTCTCCATCATAATTATGATATAAATTTTTGTGAAAAACCATGCACAATAATTAGCCTTGGGCAGTTTTTTTGTGAAAATGTATGTATAGCCAAAAATGGACTCCACCTAAAATCTGGTCAAGTTATAATTGTTCAAATGGATTCTGTAGTAATAAGATTGGCGAAGCCTTATTTGGCCACTCCAGGAGCAACTGTTCATGGCCATTATGGAGAAATACTTTCTGAAGGAGATACATTAGTTACATTTATATATGAAAAATCGAGATCTGGTGATATAACGCAGGGTCTTCCAAAAGTGGAACAGGTGTTAGAAGTGCGTTCGGTTGATTCAATATCAATGAACCTAGAAAAGAGAGTTGAAGGTTGGAACGAACCTATAACAAGAGTTCTTGGAATTCCTTGGGGATTCTTAATTGGTGCTAAGCTAACTATATTGCAAAGTCGTATCTCTTTAGTTAATAAGATCCAAAAGGTTTATCGATCCCAGGGTGTGCAGATCCATAATAGACATATAGAAATTATTGTACGGCAAATAACATCAAAAGTGTTAGTTTCAGAAGATGGAATGTCTAATGTTTTTTTACCCGGAGAACTGATTGGATTGTTGCGAGCGGAACGAACGGGGCGCGCTTTGGAAGAAGCAATTTGTTACCGAGCCATATTATTGGGAATAACGAAAGCATCTCTAAATACTCAAAGTTTCATATCCGAAGCGAGTTTTCAAGAAACTGCTCGAGTTTTATCAAAAGCCGCTCTGCGTGGTCGTATCGATTGGTTGAAAGGTTTGAAAGAGAACGTTGTTCTAGGGGGGATGATACCCGTTGGTACCGGATTCAAAGGATTAGTGCACCGTTCAAGGCAGCATAACAACATTTCTTTGGAAACAAAAAAGAAGAATTTATTCGAGTGGGAAATCAGAGATATTTTGTTCCACCATAGAGAATTATTTGATTTTTGTATTTCAAAGAATGGATATGATACATCAGAACAATCATTTCTGGGATTTAATAATTTTTAAGAGCAAATTCATCCTTTTTTCTATTTGTGTTGTGGTCATTTGATAATAAAGATAATAACGAATGAAAATAATATGGATCGTGTATCAACGGCCAATCTCCGTTAGAAGAGAAGGTTCCATGGGAACAATTATTATTATTTTTTTTTTATATATTTTCGGGGTGCCTTATCCTTATCTCTTTTTTTTTTTTAAA